GCAGAACATTGTCACAACTTGTATCATTCCAATGATTCCGTATCAGTTGTTCTGATATGTTAAACGTGTAGCTGACCCAGCATTGCAAGGGGACTAAAGCCTGCTACTACAGAGATTGATAGAGAGTAATTACTACCTATCTATTTGTGTGAAACAACTTGGTGTCTAAGGTGTTCTATTCCAGTAAGTTGAGTTTTACCTGGACTCCCACCTAGAAAATCTTGGGACGTCTTTTCCTCTTGGAACAGGTTTAGATTACGACCACGGAGATTCAGTGAAGGCTTTATGCACATTTCCTGATTGGATTGATAAACCTACGGACATTTCTAGTAAGATAACTGAATTGCAAGATTTTATTCTTCTATATCTAAACTTCGATTCTTTTTTTTATCCGTGGAATGGGGGAAAACGGATACTCAATATGCAATGAGTAAATATGATTTGCATCTTAAAAAAGAAAAGGTTCAACATCATTTGAATAGTTTAGTTTCTATTCAATCATGTGGAAAGCTGTATTCGATGAAAGTCGCACGTGCAGTTTGGAGGGAGATCCCCGACTAACTGGCGGATCCACCCTACAATATGGAGTGAAGAAGCCAAAATAGTAGCCTAAGATACCATTGAAATAAAAGAATTGATTGAAATCTGACATATTTAGATTTGTAAACTCGTGTTACATCGGAGCAGTGTAGTGAACAGAAATAAGAATATTGAATCAGATCCAATTTATCGTAATCGATTAGTAAATATGCTAGTCGATCGTATCCTAAAAAATGGCAAGAAATCACTGGCTTATCATATTTTTTATCAGGCTATGAAGCGGATTAGGTAAAAGACAAATAGGAACCCACTGTCTGTTCTGCGACAGGCGGTGCGCGGGGTAACTCCCGACGTAGTGACAGAAACCAAACGTGTAGGTGGATCAACTTATCGAGTTCCCGTTGAAGTAGTACCGGCAGAGGGAAAAGCTTCGGCTATCCGGTGGTCATTAATCGCGTGTCGAAAACGCTCAGGTCGAAGTATGGCTTTAAGATCGAGTGATGAATCAATGGATGCAGCCAGAAATTCCGGTAATGCCATACGGAAGAAAGAGGAGACTCATAAAGTTGCGGAAGCCAACAAAGCTTTTGCCCATTTCCGTTAGTTTCGGATTCGTTCCAATCCACAAAGAATCTATTGTGGGTTGGAACCGGGGCACAAACTATCTGGGAATCAAAAAACACTATGAAGAGATGGTTGAGTGAGGGGTGAACGACGGATAACGGGTGTCTAAGCCACAAGTGGGGATTGGCAACTACTTCTTCCTTAGGTTGTTAATTGTTAGACCCTTCCCAATAGGATAGCGGGGCGGGGGGCCAATGCAGAGTTGCGGAGTGCCTCGCAAAAAGGCTTGACACATGACCAGTTTTTCAGAATCTGAAATTGATTGGGACGCGCATCATATGGAGTAAAGATGGTTTGAGATATCGGGAAGAAGCCCCCATATCGGAGAATTCTGGAGACTCAATCAATTTTGGTTGACACAGATAGGTTTTTGTGATATATTCTAGAATAACAAGCTTACTAGCCTGGGGAATCACTAATTATCTCTTGAAAACCGAAAATTACCATGACCGCAACTTTAGAACGACGCGAAAGCGCAAGCCTATGGGGTCGCTTCTGCGACTGGATCACCAGCACCGAAAACCGTCTTTACATCGGATGGTTCGGTGTCTTAATGATTCCCACCTTGCTAACCGCAACCTCTGTATTCATCATTGCTTTCGTCGCAGCTCCTCCTGTAGATATTGACGGTATTCGCGAACCCGTTTCTGGTTCTTTGTTATACGGTAACAACATTATCTCCGGTGCTATCATTCCTACTTCTGCAGCTATTGGGTTACATTTCTACCCAATCTGGGAAGCAGCTTCCGTCGATGAATGGCTTTACAATGGTGGTCCCTACGAACTTATCGTTCTTCACTTCCTACTTGGTGTAGCTTGCTACATGGGTCGCGAATGGGAACTAAGCTTCCGTTTAGGTATGCGTCCTTGGATCGCTGTTGCGTACTCGGCTCCTGTCGCAGCTGCTGCCGCCGTCTTCTTGATCTACCCAATTGGTCAAGGAAGTTTCTCTGACGGTATGCCTCTAGGCATTTCTGGTACTTTCAACTTCATGATCGTCTTCCAGGCTGAGCACAATATTCTTATGCATCCCTTCCACATGTTGGGTGTCGCTGGCGTATTTGGCGGCTCTCTATTCAGTGCTATGCATGGTTCTTTGGTAACTTCTAGTTTGATCAGAGAAACAACTGAGAATGAGTCTGCTAATGCAGGTTACAAGTTCGGTCAAGAGGAAGAAACCTACAACATCGTAGCTGCTCACGGCTATTTTGGTCGTTTGATCTTCCAATATGCTAGCTTCAACAATTCTCGTTCTCTGCACTTCTTTTTAGCTGCTTGGCCTGTAGTAGGTATTTGGTTCACCGCTTTAGGCATTAGCACTATGGCATTCAACTTGAATGGTTTTAACTTCAACCAATCCGTGGTTGACAGCCAAGGTCGTGTTATAAACACCTGGGCTGATATCATAAACCGCGCTAACCTAGGTATGGAAGTCATGCATGAACGTAACGCTCATAACTTCCCCCTAGACTTGGCTTCTGTTGAAGCTCCTTCTATAAACGGATAACACCCGTATGGTTATCCAGCACAACTGGATGCCAAACCTCTCAACTTCAGAGGGGGAGGTTTGGTGTCCAATGAGATGAAGGTTCGTGCGATATAAAGAATGGAAAAAGAAAGGTAACAGCTTCTCACAATTTCATGATTATCAGTTTCCAACCTTGAATTCTGAAAACTATCTGCAATATCCTTCTGCAATTTAATAGATTACGAAGTTTCCTATTCTGATTTGCGGAATGTTTGTAAACCCCCACTTTTGTCTTTTGAATAACGGAAAGGAAGTAGTGCATTCCTTATTTCAAAGATTTTCTATTGTATTGTCATATAAATACAGTTAATACGTATGTGTATCAACCGAAGGAAGGACCTATCTAGCTTGCTTAACGGATAGATCTCGTTCACGTCCGGGGGGGAGTCAAACAGATCAACAGAGGGGGCGGACGTAGCCAAGTGGATCAAGGCAATGGATTGTGGATCCATCACGCGCGGGTTCAATCCCCGTCGTTCGCCCATCCAATTGGGTAATTTGATTCCATCGCTCTGCTTGGAACAGAGAAGAGCGGTTAAGATGGATGGGATATGTGTGGGTCCCTTCGACAATAACAATTTAGAATTGTCGATCTAATTCCAGTTGTGGATACGACTATTCACAGAAATCACTAGACTCGTTTGAAATATGTATTCCATCCTATCTTGAAATTTTCAAGATTATTGGTATAATAAATGTGGGAAATAGATAGTATCTACTGCATAGAATTAATATGAAAAAAGAAAATAAGGTAAAAAAGGTGGCAAGAGAAAGAGTAGGAAGTCCGGGTTTTTCATCTAAAATTTCGGAGTTAATAGAAGTCAGTCTATTAGATCACTTCTTCGAATCATTGAAAAACCAACATCTCAAAGAGTTTTTAATTAGTCCATCTTCCAATTATGAACCTTTTATTAGATTATCTGACTTGTGATTTCTAAGTTCACTATTTTCACGCAATCTGCGTAATTCACTAAAAAGAGATAGTGGCATAACCCTGGAGATGCTGATGTTGCTAGCAATACCAATCTTTATGCATTGCTTGAGTGACAAAAGGTTAATCGAAAGAAATGTTGTATTAACGGGAGTCATTAATGGGGGTGACGGAGTAAGAAAAAAACAAGCGGAAAACCTTGTTGATTTCTCCTGTGACTGCTTTTTCCGATTCGAAAGATCTTTATATGTTGAAAAGAATGGAAAGAGGAGAATACCTGCTTCCCACTACTTAGGTTTGAACGAGGACATTTTTGCAGGTTCAACAAAAAAAGAGAAGCAAGTTTGCTATGATGGGATGATTCCTTTGGTTTCAGGTAGATGGAAGGCCTGCGTAGTGAGAGGTTCACTTCTTGGCAGAGATATATCCAAGGATGAGACTGAAGGGATTCAAGCATTTTTTAGGGGTAGGTTTTTACAAAATTCGAGTAGGTTTTTCAAATTCTATAACTATTTGATAGTTTGTAAAAACAACCAAAGTGATTTTGATCTGTTATTCTTTTGGGAAAATCGTAACAAGCGAGATCTGGGTCGGTTACAATCAACACAATTGAGAAACGACTCATTAAGTCCCGTAGTATTAAACTCCTATGACAAGGCGTTACTTGAATCCGGAAATTCAGCAGATCACCGGGGGGATAGATCGGGATTTTACTCGGAGCGAGAAGCCTTTTCCAACTTGTCTTCATTTACATCTTGTGAGAAAACGACGTCGTTTCGTGGCTGTATATCCGGATTAGATTGTGGCAAAAATGGGGAAGAATTTCCCATTCCACACACTTATTCACAAATGAGAAATGGATTACTAAATCGACTCATCGAATTTATCTCAATAATTGAGAAATCAGATCTGATTTCTAATGGGGCAACAGCTATTGACATCAATAATAGCGTCAATTCTGTGAAAGGATTTCCATTGAAAATGAAGGGCGACATGCCGCTTACTCAAATATCTGGCAAAAAACTTGGGCTAGCGAGTAGCAGACACCTCAATGAGATTCTTCCAAACTATTTTCAAATCTCTTTAGGTATACCTAAAGAAATAAGTAATCGAGGTGAAAATACTACTTTTCCAAATTAATTGAAAGAAGAGGATAACATACATTCAATATATTCTTTAGTTAGATTGTATGGACGAGGTAGAGTCATACCTCTCTACTCAACATACATATCTCTTTTCTATGACTATTTCTGCGCATTATCTACTGAATACTTCTTCCAAATCAAATATCGGTTGAATGGCTGGGCGGGGAACGGGGGGTACGCCGGTGCAACAAGAATTGCAACTGAATAAAGAGTATTGAAATGGAAAGATAACGCAGAGCGCCTATTGAACGAATATATTCGTTTTCAAACTTTTGAATATAAAAATGTTCAGTCAAACGCGCATAGATGGCTCAATACGACCGAGGATTCGTCCTCTTTCCCTGTCGGGGAAGTCTTAACGGAATTGGAGGAATCAATTTGCCGTGTATCAATACTAAGAAACGAATTGCTGAATAATATTGGTGCCAGTCTCGGTAGTAACAATCAACAGGGCAAAAAGTATTTTCATCGATTTCTCAATGTTTTATTTCTTTATAAAATGATTGTTGCTGAGATTACTCGCCAGAAAGTTTTGATATATACCATCGATTATTGCATCGAAAAATTGAACGATATAGATCTCGATAAATTGAACAAGATAGATCTCATGAAGCTTGATCTTTTATCAAGTTTATTTGATGGTTACATTGATGAACAGATACTTTTTATCAAAACAATTCTTGAGAGAAAAAAGAGTTTATTCATTGAATCCAAACTGTTAATGAGTGAGAAATCGATAGGCTCTTCGACCGAGCTGGAACCTGCAGTGAATCCTACTTCTCTCGGGTTGCCCCGTATCGAATCTATCCGAGCAGGATTTTCAAGCGATGCCTTTTCCATTACGGGGAGGCAATCTTGGAATCTGTTTCTGGATGATTTAAACCGTGGTGGAGGTTCAACTAGAGATATTGGTGGGAATATTTCGAGATACATCTTTGATCAGGTTGATAAACTAAATTTTCTAGATGATTCACCTATACGGAACTGTGCTGGAAGCAACTTTATTCCGAGAATCAAAAGGAATTCCTTTCTTGGGAGATGCAACAGCAGTTATCTTAACGTCTTAGAAAACTCCTATGTGGGCTCCGAAGATGAAATCATCTCATCCAATATCATCTCATTTATTCATCCCCAACTGTTGGATTCGTTGTCATCCAATTTATCGAAACAAACAGCGGAGGAAGTTGCTGGTCACGCACTCACACCAATTCAATCTATTTTGTCTAATCTGCACGAATCCACAGCATTAGTAACTCATTCAGATGGACTCTTTAATTCTATTTCGGATCTGAAGAGGTTACTGGCGAGTTTGAACTTATCTCCTCGTGAAACGATAGAATCATCTCTATATTCGTGCAGTAGCGGTGGGGTTTATTTGGAGAAGACGTCGATAAACTCCGATTCATCGTCGGATCGGCGACCCCAACCTTGTCTCAAGAATCTGGTATTGGATCGAGTCTATCAAAAGAATTTGTCTATTAAGTATTTATGGGAACCGGAAGAATTGGAAACGTCTTATTGGTCGCTAAGACTCCCACTATGCAGCGATGTAACATCGAGATCTCTAGCAGAATCAATCGGAAAGGAGATTGCAGATACAGACTTTGCGGATCAATCTATCCGGAAGGAGGCTACTCGTGCATTCCACTCTATCAATTTCAATGAATTATTAAAAGATTTGAACAGATATAAGATCTCTTGGATCTTTTGGAAAGATAATATCGGTGAAAAATGGATCTTATTTAGAGATTACATACCTTGGTTTTTTACCCCCACCTGGTGGAGATACTTCTACGATCTGATTAGAAAAACATATCCAGAAACAGTACTTAAAATAAGTTATGACTCAAATCATAATTTTCCTAGAATCTCTAAAAGAATTGCTGAGGATGTAGTGGATGGCGCGAAAGCCTACTTATTCCAAAGACTGCAAAGCCTAGGATTGAGATTCGACAACGATTCCATCAATACTATAGTATCCGAGATAGGTCTTCTCATTTTCGAAGAAATTCCTGATGAAGCGGAGATTCTACATTCGGGGGGATGGTCAGTATCTCAATTTTCCAACAGGTCTATCTTTTATTACTTCATTTTTTCAGTATTAATTGTTCTTGCATTATTCAAACACCCCTTGTCTGCCGTTTCGGGTTCCAATTCCTTTCATTCATGGAAACGTTTCAATACTATTGAATATTTGACAGACCCAACGCGTGGATCCTATTTGAAAGAGGTAATGCATTCCCCTTCGACAAGCTAAATGTCAACAAGAGATCTACTAATCCATTCTTTGAATAGATTCTTGAATTATATAAATAATATAATCTTTTTCCTCTTTGTAAAAGATGAACTCAATTCATGGATGTTTCATGAAGAAAGCTCCGATATCCTAGATAGTAAGAAAGAACTACTGACTCAGCATTTAGTGACGAATAAGATTCTTTATAGGTATGTGTCGAAATTGAATTCCAATTATGATTTATTGAGCAACGAGATTTTTCATGAACCTTATCCACAAGAAAGATCTAATGTTTTGGCATACTTACGACAATTCTGGCAAAATGATCTATTGACTCACAAGATCCGTAAGTTGGATCCTGCGGAGAAGTGGGCCTTTTCCGCCCTCGAGAGAAATATTCTATTTTCAGTAACAACAAGACGAAGAGGCAGTCTACTAAATATGCCATGTCATGACATACCTATCTCACTCCAATCGGGATTATTACCATCTAAAGGGATTTTGCTAGTAGGACCCATAGAAACTGGCCGATCTTCCATTATTAGAGATGTAGCATTCGATTCCTACTTTCCAGTGGTGAAACTACCACTGAAAAAGCTGATATACAACCGATCCTTCTTTAATAATGTACGTGGAAATTTCATTTCGAAAGAAAGCGTACACCGATTAACTTTCGTTTTTGAAATGGCGAAAGAGATGTCTCCCTGTACACTATGGATTCAAGATATTCATGAATTGAATATTCATCGTTCGTATCATAAGCTAGAAGCTGATCCCAAATTCTTACTTTGCCAAATATTGAGAAGTATTGGTGACAGGCGCGGCAATTCCAACATCCGCAAGAATGTTGTTATCGCTACGACTCACGTACCTGCGAGGATAGATCCAGCTCCAGTAGCTCCGAACCGGTTAAACTAATTAATAAATTTTCGAAAATCTAACGGGTATCAACGTCAGAAAGAATTATCAATTCTATTACGTATCAAAGGTTGCGAAATGGAGGCTAATACGCCCCTTTCTATTATTGAAGGTACTGGGTCTGGAACTACGGGTTATAGTAAACGAGATCTATTCCTTCTTGCTAATGGGGCGTTATTAATAGGTACTTCCAAAAGAAGTAAGATTATATGTAGCGACGCAATTGAATTAGCTTTGCATAGACAACATTCGGCTGCTAGTGATATGGGCAATGGGATAGAATCCGGTTCTGAATGGGAAATCTCTTCTCACGAGATAGAGGAAGTTACTTCAAAGAATAGTTTGATAGATACTTATTTCACGAATACATATATGGGTATTGGCCGTAACGCGTTAAAAATGCGATTTTATTATTTGTCTAACTGGTATGTGGAACCTTCAATAACCGAGTCAACATTTAATGAATTCACTCTATTTTCGCATATCCTAGGGATACTAGCTGGATTAGTAGCTCGCGATTCGTTCCAAATGGATATGAGAAATAAAGAGAATTTCATTGTTATTGACAAACTCGTAGAGAATGACTTGAACCTAGCTTGTGGTGTACTGGAAAACCTCTCGACTAATTTCTCACGTTCAGAAATTTGTAAAGGCGAAAGTCAACGCAGTAGTAGTCTTTCCTTTTACGTTCCTATCGGTAAACCCAAGTATTGTTCAGGTGTAACCCCTACAGGTCTTTCTTCTAAATTTATGAGAAGGGGGGGATTTAGCCGTCTAACCGACTTCGAACTGCAACAGTCACCCGAGCTAAGAAACTCAAGTCCGACGGAAGTGTCGCGCGAGATCACTTGGTCCCGTAAGGCTTGGCGTCTCCGTTTCCTGCGAAGCGGGGCTTATGAATTGATGAGGGTATCATCTGAACCCAATCATTTGTATAATCTGATTCTCCTTTACCAAAATCGGAATTATATACCCCAACAAGATTTCGAATTCAATATGATTAAGGGTGACAAAAGTAAATGGTGTGGGAAAAGCGGATATCTATTTAGTTTCGAAAAATCTGCGACTAATGTGACAGATAAATTGATTAAAAGATTGGAAAACCGGTTGGATAATATGTTGCTACGCGAGCAATTTCTCGATTTGGGAATATCCGGCGACTCATCTAATGAATATGAAACACACTGTAATCGATTAGATGAAACGACTCGACTTTTCGGGGGGCGCTTCATCTGGGACCCCATGCTTCTGTTCCAACCAGATCCTAATATTCCTACCTCGCGCCGCAGATTGTTGCCGACGAAAAAGCAGGCGCGGCGGCTTTACACTATTTACGGTATGAGAAGGCAGCACCTTAATAAGATGTCAAATAAAAAGATTAAAAACTTCTTTCTCTATAGTGAAGATAATCCGAAATTGAAACCTGACTCATCTATTAAGCGGTGCAACAATCTACCTTTGGATGAAGAGGAGCGAGATTCCGAATACGTCAAAGAGACCTCTTTTATGGATATACATCTGCAATATCCGCAGACATTTAATCCCGCTCGCTTTGATTCCTACGTGGTAGCAGAAGATTTTCCAGAGCGATTTATTCGGTTTAGGCTTCTGGTTCATAGAAACAAATGGATGAGGCGAAACTGTTGCCCAGTTCCGGATTTTATTATCTATAATATGTTGCTTGAAATTTATTACTATCTATTCAACCCCTTCTGGTTTGGTGGGGTGTCAACGGATCGAACTACGAAACAATTTCTTCGCGAAAGTTCATAGAACAGATCTTAGATACCCTCCATTCTGTCTAGATCTCTAGCAATAGAATTAGGAGCCAAATCAGTAGAAGGAAGATATAGATCTTCCTTCTACTGATAGAAATAATTCTGTTGTAGCAACTCAAATAGTTAAGGGACTTAAGGCCATTTCCTATATTAGTCTTTCTGCTTAGAAAGAAGATTGATAAGAAGCAATAGCTTATTCCATAGGGATCTCTTTTGCAAAAGAGCTTCTTAATATCACTCTTGGAATAGATCCTTTATAAAATAAAAGTGTGGATTTACCCCCAAAAGCAAAAGAAAGGGGCCTCAGAATAGGTCCTTGCCCTAGGTATATTCCAGGGGGGGGGGGGTAAGAACGCACAGATCCTTTCTTCTTCAATTGTTAGGGCTGGAAGCAAGCACGATAGTGAATCATTCACCGGTTGGTGGGTCATGGTCCAACGCAATATGATTGGGCATATGGGGGAAACACAACTACTTAATTACTAGGAATTATTGACGTAAATTTGGACAAATCTCCCCGGGTAGGATTCGAACCTACGACCAATCGGTTAACAGCCGACCGCTCTACCGCTGAGCTACCGAGGAAAGTTGCAGGGGATTCAGTCTCGTACACACTCAAAGACCTTTGTTCTTTGAACCGCTTCTAAATCTGTAACACGTTAAGCTTTCCCCGAGATTTTGTGAAGTAGACTTTGCATACACTCTAACTCTCATTATAGGAGGAAGCGGCGGCCATAGCAACCCCATTTGAATGGAAGGGTCCCCAAATCATGGGATAGTTAGGGGGGAGGGGCAACCGGTCGAGGTTGAGATCAACCCCACAAGCCTACCACGATTTGTATTGATCGGTCACTGATTAGTACTTCCCATTCCCCCCCTTCCAAGAAGCATGGTAGAATAGACGCAGGATTCTCCTAACTCATAGCGTTAAAAAGAAGTAATATTATTGAGGAATAAAAAGAACAAGAAGGAGATCGATAGAGATGGGGAAGATGAACAATAGTCGGGAGAAATGAACACGAATTGGAGCTTCGTGAAACGAAAGTAGCAGTTTACGGCAAGGGCGGGATTGGTAAATCAACAACTAGCTGCAACATATCAATAGCTTTAGCTAGAAGGGGAAAACGAATACTACAAATTGGATGTGATCCTAAACACGATAGTACTTTCACTCTTACAGGATTCTTGATACCTACAATTATAGATACTTTACAATCAAAAGATTATCATTATGAAGATGTTTGGCCCGAAGATGTAATTTATAAAGGTTACGGTGGGGTAGACTGTGTTGAAGCTGGCGGACCCCCCGCGGGAGCGGGCTGTGGGGGATATGTCGTGGGAGAAACGGTGAAGCTATTAAAAGAATCAAACGCCTTTTATGAATACGATATTATCTTATTCGACGTTTTGGGGGACGTAGTTTGTGGGGGCTTCGCTGCCCCACTTAATTACGCAGATTACTGTATTATTATAACTGATAATGGATTTGACGCCCTTTTTGCAGCAAATCGTATCGCCGCGTCGGTCAGGGAAAAGGCACATACTCATCCTTTGCGACTAGCTGGTTTGGTGGGAAACCGAACATCTGAAAGAGACTTAATCAATAAATATGTAGAAGCCTGCCCCATGGCCGTACTAGAAGTATTACCTCTAGTCGAAGATATTCGTATTTCGAGGGTAAAGGGAAAAACGTTATTTGAAATGGCTGAAGGCCAACCAAATCTCAATTTTGTTTGTGACTTTTATTCAAATATAGCAGATTAGATTTTATCTAAGCCAGAGGGAATCGTACCGCGAGAAATTCCAGATAGGGAATTATTTAGCTTACTTTCCGACTTCTATTTAAATTCCAATTTGGAAAAGGGAGAAAGAGATCGAAAAGATCAACAAGATACTACGTTTGATTTTGCAATTATTTAATATTAAAGAGACTCTATTTTTACGTATGCATCTATATAAATCTATACCCCTCTAAGGAAACACTTTCATGAAGACTTTTGATATTCCTACTTTTGAGTGCGAAACTGGTAACTATCACACTTTCTGCCCCATTAGTTGCGTAGCTTGGCTGTACCAAAAGATTGAAGATAGCTTTTTCCTAGTAGTAGGTACGAAAACTTGCGGTTATTTTTTGCAAAATGCTCCTGGAGTCATGATTTTTGCAGAACCTCGTTACGCAATGGCAGAATCAGAAGAGGGAGACATCTCAGCTCAGTTGAATGATCAAAAAGAATTAGAAAGAATTTGCTTACGAGTTAAAGAAGATAGAAACCCCAGTGTGATTATTTGGATTGGCACTTGCACTACAGAGATAATAAAAATGGATTTGGAGGGCATAGCGCCCAAATTGGAAAAGCAAATTGGAATACCAATTGTGGTTGCACGGGCAAACGGGTTGGACCATGCCTTCACCCAGGGAGAGGATACCGTATTAGCTGCCATGACACATCGATGTCCAGAATTGACTCCTCATATTCTGAACCAGCAGAAAGAAGACTCGGCTAAACTTGTTGCAGTTGACGTCATCCCAAGCGATAGATTTATCGACGAAAAGGGCAGATTAACTAGATGCAGCTTAGTGCTTTTTGGATCTTTACCTTCGAGTGTAGCTTCTCAATCGAATTTGGAGTTAAAGCGTCAATCTATTTCTGTATCGGGTTGGCTACCCTCGCAGAAGTACAACGAGCTTCCTGCTTTAGGCGAAGGCGTTTACGTCTGTGGAGTAAACCCCTTCTTGAGCCGGACGGCGACAGCATCGATGCGTCGAAGGAAATGCCAGCTGGTCGGAGCACCCTTTCCCATCGGTCCCGATGGAACACGTGTTTGGATAGAAAAGATTTGTTCAGTATTTGATGTAAAACCAGATGGTTTGGAAGAAAGAGAGAATCAAATATGGAAAATCCTTAGTGATTATCTTGAAATAATAGCAGGTAAGTCTGTTTTTTTCATGGGAGATAATCTATTAGAAATTTCTATAGCAAGATTTTTAATTCGATGCGGAATGGTTGTTTACGAAATAGGTATTCCTTATATGGATAGGCGATATCAAGCAGCCGAGCTGTTGCTCTTGCAGTATACTTGTAGAAAGATGAAGAAACCTATGCCTCGAATTGTTGAAAAACCCGACAACTATAGCCAGGTGCAGCGTATGCATGAACTGCAACCGGACTTGGCAATTACTGGAATGGCTCACGCTAATCCTTTAGAGGCTAGAGATATAGATACTAAATGGTCGGTCGAATTTACATTTGCGCAAATCCATGGATCTGTTAATGCTAGAGATGCTCTCGAGTTAGTCACTCGTCCACTGCGACGTAGGGGTGAGTCTGTATCAGATTGCCGCAGTTTATCAAGACAGGCATTAGATGTTTAACGAAACTACTTTCAATAAAAGAAGAAAAGTTATTAAATACTAATAAATCATTATGAAAAGATATCTATGTAGTCATCTCTAAGAATTCTTAATCAATAGATTTGTTGATTCCATTCTTTTTTCCCATGATTAAGAGATTGAATTACAACCCTGTTAATAGAATCTCCATTTCAAATTCAAACTTGTAACTTATTTTTCAAAATCATTTGTATTTTTTTGCATTTGTGTGTATAATCTAAACGATAGTGATCTGTATATCAAAAGATTCAATATGTAGATGGGAAAGACCGAGAAACCAATAGATCTACATGACCAGGGAAAATTGCGAAGAGATAGAAACAAATGAAACGATAAACCCGTACATCAAAAAGACTACAACGAATATAAATCTGTTGAATATTTTGTCAATAACTGGGTTGAGATTGATGAGTCCCTATATACTTTTTGGCATATATTACGGGTTTCTAGCGACACTACCCGTTGGACCTTCCCAACTCTTATGTCTAAGGGCTTTTCTTTTGGGGGGAAATATTAGTGGTCTCGTGTCTCTGAGTGGTTCGATGTTGGCACAGTTAGCAATTACTTCATCAATATATTGTTCACCAATCTATTTTTTGTTTTCAAAACCACACCTGCTAACTATCGTAGTAATACCTTACATGGTTGTATTTTGTTTAACAATTAATGACTTACCAGATTATAAGATTCTGCGTCCCGTCACCTCGTTGCGCGATTCAAGAGTAATTAGTTTATTTTTCAATAGTTTTTTGTTTCAAATTTTGAATCCCATTTTGTTACCAAATCCCGTGTTGACCAGATTAACCCACCTTTTCTTCTTTCGTTATAGCAATAATTTATTATTTGTAATAACTACCTTCTTTGGCTGGTTAATTGGTCACGTAGCATTCAGTTACTTGTCCCAGTTCCTTTTGATTCGTGTAAAAAAAGATTCACCAATCATATATTTATTAGTGAAACGTGCCATCTATATAACTTTTAGTATTGTTTTTGTATTAAACGCCCTGATTTATCTGGGTAGAGCTCCAGTTCCTTCTTGGACCATAAAGTTCTCGAATGAACCCCATGATAAGGAAATGTCTTTTTGGGAAATTGCTGAATATTCAGATTTTCTGTGGTGGTTTTTCAAACCGTGGCCTACCTCTTTCTTTGATCCCTCCAGAGAAAATCGGAGTAATAGATTCATAAGAAATAATCGATTCGATATCAATAGCAGCTTTTACAAAGGGAAAACATCTACATATTTTTTCAAAAAGTGTATAACTGATGGAAGACAGAGATTATGCATTGCAGCGTTGCCTAGTTTGTCAATTTTTGAGAAATAATTGGAAAGATCTTTGGTGAGACCCTACGAGTTTGTGGGGACCTACTCTTCGTATCGAAGTTGGATTTTGCAAAACTTAGTAAAAAACAAAATATTTCAAAAAGAATTAATAGATCGAGTTAAATTATTAGACACTGGGTTTCCCTTTTCGAAAGCGATGGAAAGAAAGAATCGATTGATAGGTGCAAATAAGAGAAGAATACACCATGTTTACGATCCTCTTATTAATAATTTGCGTCTGCGGATTCCAATCCCACAAACATTTTTAACGGCGGATGAGTTAGATCTGACTAGATGGGACTGGAATGAGTTAGAGACAAGGAAAAAGATTAGAAAAGGAAGGGGTGGCACTACAACTAAAAAGAATTCTATCGAAGATTGGATTTCCGGAAAGAATCGGAAATTAAAACGAGTAAGCAATAATACTCTTCCATGGGAAACTTTGCCAGTGAGAGCTCAACGTATGTTTCAATTTATGTTCAAAAATAGAGTTTTGTATGATTATGACGTGCAAAAAATTCTCAAGGGAATAAGGTCTACGTCCGGGTCTGTTGTCACTTGGGAGGAAATAACAAACTTGGATCCCGAGGATAGAGCGTTATTTCTAACTTATATAACGCAGGAAAAAAATTGCTACAGATTTGATCAGATTTTTTTAGCAAATAGATTCTTAATAAACGATAAGAAATACACCCTAAATAAAGGAGTACGCGCACCCTATAACATCGAGGATTTGATTGCAAATTTGGCTCGCAATAACGAACTCTATTTTGATACTGAATTTGATTTTCCGGGAGCAGATGGCGATATCCGTCATAGAAAATTACGGAATGTTGGCTTCACCTTTGCAAAGGGAAAACCCAGATCAACAAAATTAGTGAAACGATATGCAAGAATATCTGACTTCCGACGAAAATTCTTGAAGGGGTCGATGCGCTCCAGAAGGCGAAAAACATTGCTATGGAAAACACTTCAAGAAAAAGTGCGTTCGGCTTTTTTTCTTAGATTACTGGAAGTACCGATCTTACTTCAATTACCCGTTGAATATTTAATGAGTTTGAAGACCGAGAATTTGCTTACTGACTCGAAAAAGATTACAGATTACCGATTTGGACAGCAATTAACTTCCCCCGCATCGACGGAAAAAGATTTAAGCAAATCGAGACTAGCTCGTTCAGCTGTAGCGGCTAGATCAGACATAGGTCCTATTCATAATGGAAGGGGTTACATGCTGGTTTTTCAGTCAAGATTTCGAAAGTTTATAAAGCTACCTGTACTTATAGTTTTTAAAACTATTGGCCGTATATTGCTTCGGCAAAATTCTGAATGGAATAAAGACTGGAAGAGATGGAAGAAGGAAATTCATATTAATTGTACGTTTGATGGTGAGGAGTTTTCGCAGGATCAGCTTCCCCCCCGCTGGTTAAGAGAGGGTATACAGATAAAAGTAGCATATCCGTTCCGGCTCAAGCCCTGGCACTCCGCTGGGAAAAAGAAACGATTGACTCTTCGGAAAAAATACCTGAAAGTTGAGTCAATTGGGAATCAAATATCAAAAAACAAACAGAAGTTGAGACAAAAGAAGCCTAGATTTACTTATTTAACTGCTTTAGGATATCAAACGGATATACCTTTTGGAAGTATCCAAAAACAACCTTCATTCTGGAAACCTGTCAGAAAAGAGCTTATTCGAGTTTGCAGGGAAAAGTTTTTGCTAGGAACCAGGCAAGCCTATCTTTTTATTGATTCCAATTTCAAGTTAGAAAAATTACTAAAACTACGTCTAACTTTATTAAAAGAGTTCAACCTAGTTTTCAAACCCAGAAGGGTCTCAGCTGAATCTGTATCAACATATAATACTCAGATAATACCAGTGCTTGATAATGATACAAACGAAGTAGCGGAATTAGATTCAGATCTTGGTAGAAAAAATAAGAGATCTATTAATATTGTTCGGGAAATGCAACCTGTTAGTAATATTGATAAGCAATTAGTCACTCAAAAATCAACTGGTAAAAAAGTTGTTCCGGATAATTACGTAAATGGATTATCAGATTTATCAAACCCAGGGGTTGGCGTAGATCAACCGGATATTGAAACAGCTCAGGCTTATGAATTAACCTTAGATTACGGATTGAAAGATACAGACCTCACCAATCTTATAAAACTTGATGAGGAAGAATTAACAGGTTCTAAAAAGATGACCTTAAAGTTACATATAATTCTTGCAGAAGCAATTGAGAAATACAATTTGGCAGCATCAATCTTATACCTAAAAGTTAGCAGAGATTTACGTTATCACTTTAATGAACTGGTCACATCACTCACAGAACTAATAGACGTAATTAATACTACTCTTCAACAAACAGATCTAGTTTTTTCCAGATCTAAAAGTAGATTATCACAATTTGATAAAACTCAATGGTTATCTCAAGCTTATATCTATAACAGTATTTGGGATCTAAGCGTGAAGAAAAGCTTAAAACTGAATCTATTTCCAACTGATAGCAAAAGCACTATTGAAAAAGGAACTAAAACTAACGAGGATTGGGGTAATAAATTAAAGCCTTGCCAGCTTGAGCAATCTTTGGCTTGTTCAAAAGATTCTTCGGAGGTTTTTTTTGAGTATGATTCAACCATTTCAAGTCCAAGTGAGATAAGTAATTGCACGAATATTTTACTTGGTAAAACGACTTATAAAATTGCAAATAAATTTTTCAATGAACACATTTTGAAATGCATAGAAGAGTGGGGGTTTTTGAAGAAATTATGTGATTTAGACACAAACAGTTGGAATAAATGGCTAGACTGCTTCTCCAACTATAACTTGCCACTAATACTTTGGCGCGATGTAGCACCTTACAGATGGAGAATTAGTTCCAATTCCTTGAACGAACTCACTGATATCGAAGAAATATTTGCAAATGAACAAGAATGTTACGCCCTTCGAGGCGAATTACATAATTATTCTATATATGCCAAAAAACCTTTACTTAGGGATCGAGTTATAAATCTCAGTAAGCTCCGCAAGCGTAGATATCTATTACAAAGTCTTATTGATTTTGTACGAAATGGAGATTTGCAAAGATTTTCCATCCGACAAGATGTTATAACAAAAAGATTTTACTGTGAAAATCGTATTTCAAAAATTACTAAAGTAAGGCGGAGGGGGACAAATGAATTACTTAATTCTCGCACTTCTGGTTCGAAGATCAAATTCAGCTCTAAATTTGATTTGATGCCGTGGCTAGTTACAGATTTTGCAAGAGCAAAAAATCCCTTCAAAAATAAAAGAAGGAGGTTCATAGATCCTATTTTGAGGGATAATACTACATATGGGATAGTACTAGATATAACTCGTAGATTTCAAAAAGTATCCGATGAACTTTACGAAATAATGCTAGACGAAAGAGAAGATATGGACTATTTATTTCGATGGAAATGGAAATCTGAAGAGAAACTGGAGAATTTGAGAAGCTTGACAGCTATTGCAAGAATGTTAGGAGATGACTCCGACCTTGTCACACTTTGTGCAAATACCAATGTAGATTCCGATCTATTAGACTTATATTTCAATGCAACGACAAAACTTGGTCTTTTCTACGATCTGTCCATTCTTTCAGCTCATCGTTTATCGATCTTACTTGACGACCAAAATTTGGTATACAAAATGATTAATCCCTTGTTAAAATTTAGGTCTAGGTTGAAAAACAGAGTTGGGAAACGACTATACAAAAAAGTCTATAGTGATGCCTATATCGCAAAATTGTCACTTATCGCCACAGAAATAAACAAAAAGCGATCTCATGCTTATAATGTTGAAGATCTCTTACTTGCGCGACGTCGACGAGAATTCCGATTCCTTCGATCTCTGCTAATTTCGAGGTCTCCAAAACTAAAACACTGTTTTGATTCTAAATCTGATTCTATCTCGAAAATTGACCGGACCCGCAGTAGCAAAGAATATAACCCTTCGGAACTAAGAGTAATTCAAAAGATTAAGCGATTTATGTGGCCTAGCCACCGTCTGGAAGAATTAGCCTGTACCGGAAGATTCTGTCTCAACGTTACTACCGGAAACCAGTTTGCAACACTTAAAATTCGAATGTACCCTATTATTCGGCATTAACAAGACTGAACGAGTACTAAGCGAAACACTAATTTTTTTCTTTAAGGTATGTGTAATTAATTGAAATGATCTCCGTATGGGTAATTTCAATTAATTGCACAATATATCTACTGTGAATCGCGGCAGAAGGTTTAACTGTTCTTGGGTAAGGTGTAGAAACCCACGCCTATTTGATCGGGTGCTATATCACATATAAAAGGATCAGACTTCATTTTTGTCCAAGGCGCTATTGCTGCAACTGTTAACTAAATAGTTTATAATCAACTTGAGATAGAGCAAGCAATCGTAATTATTATTATTATTACTACGGAGAATTGTAAATCTATTGATACACAGCTAGTCGGTGGAAATGAAGATACTGGGTCTACCGCCTCCCAAATTTACTACTTGACTCATCAGATCTCGAAACTAACCTCTCACTTGGAATCACATTCTGAAGACTATTCATCTCGAAGAGGTTTACGAAAATTACTTGGTAAACGTAAGCGTCTTTTATTCTATTTATGCAGTGAGAATACAGACCTTTATGCCAAAGTTTTAAAAGCTTTAGGTATTCGAGGTTTAAAGGGGCGTTAACAATTGAATAGAGGTTTGACACTTTAACATGTCGTAGTTGGCACAACTTATTTTGGCGAAGCTAGATCCCATGATATTTACTGAAAAGGAAATGATTTACGGGTATGCATCTTAAAGAACTGGATCCGGTTACAGTAAGTATGGGCCCTCATCACCCATCTATGCATGGTGTTCTTCGACTTGTTGTCATCTTAGATGGTGAGAATGTTGCCGATTGCGAACCAATTTTGGGATATCTGCATCGAGGAATGGAGAAGATTGCTGAAAACCGTACCGCCTTGCAATACCTTCCGTACGTAACAAGATGGGACTATTTAGCCACCACGTTTACCGAAGCAGTAACAGTTAATGCACCGGAGAAGTTGGCTAATATTCAAATACCCGAAAGAGCTAGCTATATACGCGTAATTATGCTCGAATTAAGCCGAATAGCGTCCCATTTGTTATGGCTTGGACCATTTCTTGCAGATATTGGTGCACAAACTCCATTTTTTTACATATTTCGAGAAAGAGAAATGATTTATGATCTGTTCGAGGCTGCTACCGGCATGCGAATGATGCACAACTATTTTCGCATCGGGGGAGTTGCCGCAGATCTGCCTTACGGGTGGGTAGACAAATGTTTAGACTTTTGCCATTATTGTCTCCCAAAAATTCATGAGTATGAACGATTAATTACGAAGAATCCCATCTTTTTAAAACGAGTAATGGGGGTAGGTTTCATCAGTAGACAAGACGCTATCAGTTGGGGCTTATCTGGACCTGTATTACGAGCTTCGGGAGTTCAATGGGATCTTCGCAAGCTTGATCACTACGAATGTTATGACAATCTAGATTGGCAGATTAAGTGGCAAGAAGATGGAGATTCTTTAGCACGCTACTTAGTACGAATTGATGAAATGAAGGAATCCATAAATATTGTTAAGCAGGCGCTGAAACTTATTCCAGGAGGTCCATATGAGAATTTGGAAGGTCGACGTATTGTGCAACAAGGAAAAGAAATAGACTGGGGTGGTTTTAACTACCAATTCGTCGGGAAGAAATCTTCCCCTACTTTCAAGTTACCTAAACAGGAACATTACGTAAGAGTAGAAGCCCCCAAAGGGGAATTGGGGATCTTTTTGGTTGGAGATGGCGGTGTTTTCCCCTGGAGGTGGAAGATTCGTCCACCTGGTTTTATAAATTTGCAAATTATTCCCCAATTGATAAAAGGAATGAAGCTCGCAGATATCACGACAATATTAGGTAGTATAGATATCATTATGGGAGAGGTTGACCGCTGAAATGGCAACTGATATCAAAATTTACGAAAAACAATTAGTTCAATTATTTAATGAGTTGGAAATTGCAACACAATCTTTCAAATTAATTTGGATTTTAGTTTCTATCCTCATCTTAGTTACGGGAGTCACGGTAGGAGTATTGGTAATTGTGTGGCTTGAGCGAAAGGTGTCTGCAGGGGTACAGCAGCGTCTTGGACCAGAATATGCGGGTCCACTGGGAATTATTCAATCCTTGGCAGATGGAATCAAACTTCTCTTAAAGGAAGACGTTATTCCATCAAAAGGTGATGCCTGGTTATTTACGGCTGGACCAGCCGTTGTAGTAATACCAGTCCTAATAAGTTATTTGGTAATACCCTTCAACCAAGATATTATCTTATCTGATCTGGCTATAGGTGTTTTCTTTTGGGTCGCCATTTCAAGTGTCATACCGTTGGGTCTTCTTATTGCAGGATACTCCTCAAATAACAAATACTCTTTCTTAGGTGGTCTCAGGGCCGCAGCCCAATCTATCAGTTATGAAATACCCCTGGCCTTGTGCATATTATCTGCATCCCTACGTGCGATTCGTTAAACAGAAATCATAAATAGAAATAGGAATAGGAAATTTTAGCTATTAATAAATAGTATGAAGATATTGTTAAGTAATTAACCAAATAGTTCTTCGGGTGAGATCAAACGGTGTTTTCGCCGTTATGGGTTCAAACCCCATAACCCATGTACGGGCGCAAAAGCATATCTGAGCGGTAAACGCCGCCTCAACCCAGGCCTAGGGGATGTCTAGGCTTGACGCGGAAACAGGTAGTCATTCTTCGATTTACCTTAGGATTAGATAAAAGTGAGCGGTAAGAAACACTAATATGCGCAAGAGATTTGTGAAACGGAGACAAATTTGGTAATAACCAGGGGAAACCTGAGCACCAATATAGCTAAAAAGTTGAAAATTTTTACTAGCTTCTCCTATTTATTTCTCCACATGAGATGGACTCGGTCTCGGTAGGGACAGCTGAGTTGTACATCCAACTAATTTCAGTCTCGAGTATAGTCCTGTTCACTGCGACGATAACCACTTGGAACGAAGTAACCCTCACAATAGAACAGGTTTAATGATCACAAATGTGATTATAAGCCTTTCTATAGTTTTAGCCTGAGACTTGGCCCAACAGACACATCGCCGAACTAGTTGCTTTTTTTTTTTCATTTTTAAATGGAACTAGAAGTAATTTCATTTTTCTTTTTTAAAGATGATAAAGATATACGTCGAACTTAACAAGTTTTGGCTGTGCAACTTCCAAATAAGAAAATGAGGTTGAGATAGATTCTGAAGCAACTATTCTATCGTGGCAAACGGAATCTCATTAATTTATTTTTATGTTAACTACAGGTACCAGTGCCATTAACTCCTCTGTATGAAATTGATGAGGAGCCGTATGAAACTCTAATTTCACGTACGGTTTTGAATTAGAGGCGGGGGGGGTGCCGCCGACTATCTTTATCTGGTAGCTTGAGTACAGTTGATATAGTGAAAACACAATGTAAATATGGTTTTATGGGATGGAATCTGTGGCGTCAGCCTATAGGATTCGTAGCATTTTTTATCTCGTCATTAGCAGAATGTGAGAGGCTACCGTTTGATCTGCCAGAAGCAGAGGAAGAACTAGTTGCCGGTTACCAAACCGAATATTCAGGAATAAAATTTGGTCTATCTTATGTTGGTTCTCACTCAAATTTATTAGCCTCCTCACCGTTTGTAACAATCTTATATCTGGGTGGATGGGATTCTTCAATTTTCCTGCTTGAAAATCTTGGGCAGGATTCTTCCCTTTCAGATTCTAGCAGCCAGTCCTTTGACGTATTGACATCGGGGGTGGGTATCATCACCACATTAGCAAAATCTTATTTATTTATATTTATCTCTATTTTAACAAGATGGACTTTACCTAGAGTAAGAATAGATCAATTATTAGATCTTGGATGGAAATTCCTCTTGCCTATTGCTTCGGGAAATTTGTTATCGACAGCCTCGTTTCAGCTTTTGTTATTAAGCTAGCCCCTTCCGTTTCAGTTTAAGTCAAATCTTTTTAATTTATTAGAGAGGAAGAGAAACATATATACCGTTTGTTTCTTTTCCCATACAGATAAGCTTATCTGTACCAAAAACAAGTAGCAGGTTAAGGTTATTTATTCTATGTTTTCCACACTGATTGAGTTTCGAAGCTATGGACAACAAGCCGTAGAAGCTGCAAAATACATAGGTCAAGGCTTCGCAGTTACTTTAGATCATTCAAACCGTTCACCCATAACTGTCCAATATCCATATGAAAAGATTTTATCATCTGAACGGTTTCGTGGACGCATCCATTTCGAATTTGATAAATGTATCGCTTGCGAAGTATGTGTTAGAGTATGTCCGATCAATCTGCCAGTCGTAGATTGGATCCTGATGAAGGATATTAAGAAAAAGAGGTTGAAAAGCTATAGCATCGATTTTGGAGTTTGCATTTTTTGTGGAAACTGTGTCGAATACTGTCCAACAAACTGCTTGTCAATGACCGAAGAGTATGAACTTTCTAGCTATGATCGTCATGAATTAAACCAAGATCAAATAGCTCTGGGACGTTTACCTCTTTCGATATCTCAAGATTTTTCAATTGAAGTGATTTCAACTTAATTAAATCTTTTTATCTAAAGTTTTTGGGGGTGAAAACTCAAAAATCTAATTGATCATCTGCAAATTGATTAGGTACCCTGAAAAATGAATTGATTTATTTGATTACTTGTAACTTAAAAAAGAAGAAGAGAGAGCACGAAGTAGAGATAAGAATTGATTAAAACAATTAAGTAGTTGTGTACAACGAATCTATCCGAATTAATTCATGAATTTATTTTGTCACTAATAGAATTGGGTATTCTACTAGGAAGTTTGGGCACAATATCATTTGTCAACGCGGCTTACTCTGCTTTTTCTTCAGGGTTGGTTTTTACCCGTATATCTTTATCATACTTCGTATCGAATGCTGATTTCGTAGCTGCCGCACAACTGCTTGTTTATGTAGGAGCTATAAATGTATTAATCGCGTTTGCTGTAATGGTTACTGAAAAACCGGCTCGATCCGGTTCTAATACTTGGGGCGTGGGGTACTTCATCGCTTCAGGAGCTTGCGCAGTACTCTTTTTGGCATTGGTTAATACCACTTATAATACAGATTGGTTTGATATCAGTTTTGTCAATCAATCGGAGACTCTTTCAACAGACACACCCGGGGTTGACGTCCACCAACTCGGGTATACATTACTGAGTGGGTTTTTAGTTCCATTCGAACTTCTTTCAATACTTCTTTTAGTTGCTTTGGTGGGAGCAATCAACTCAGCGCGTGACGAGGACAGGATTGCAACTGATAATAAAAAGTCCCCTTTTTCATCAACATCTCGCAATAATTTTTCATCTTTTTGATTAACCCTAATTTCATAAAAAGAAAAAAAAATATATATATATATATATATTTTTTTTGACCCATCAAAATCCTTGAGGAGGGTTTTAAAAAATCATGTTTGAACACGGACTAATTTTAGGTGCCTACCTTTTGTGCGTCGGATTCTTTGGCTTAATTACAAGTAGAAATATGGTTAGGGCACTTATGAGTCTCGAGTCAATTTTTAATGCAGTTAATCTAAATTTTATTACATTTTCAAATTTATTTAAAAATCAACAGGCGGGGGGGGAAATATTTGCCACATTCGTGATAGCCGTTGCGGCTGCCGAAGCTGCTACCGGGTTATCTATTGCCCTTTCCCTTCAACGAAATAGGAGATCTACTCGTATCGATCAGTTTAATCTGTTAAAATGGTGATTGATAAATAGATGAAGTGATTTTACCAATCTAATCAAATTTGTAACTAGATTATCTTGATCCATTAAGATTAAATTGGATTTTATAATAAGTAGTTAAAAACTTCTTCGTCAAAAAGAAGAAACGAGTTTGAAAAAGGAAAAAAAAAAGATATGATCCAATTAGATATATTAAGAAAAGGACGAAAACGTTTCATCTAGTGCGAAAAAGAAATAGTTAAATAAAGGACAGGAAGGAAAGAGTCTCATTTCAACCCTTTTACTAAAAGAAAAAATTGGTATATGAATTTGATAGGAGTAAGTAAACTCAATGGCACATTCAGTGAAAATATATGACACATGTATTGGTTGTACCCAGTGTGTAAGGGCATGTCCCACGGATGTGTTAGAAATGATACCTTGGGATGGATGCAAGGCTAATCAGATAGCTTCTGCTCCTAGAACAGAAGATTGCGTAGGTTGCAAAAGATGCGAATCTGCTTGTCCAACAGACTTTTTGAGTGTACGTGTCTACCTAGGGGCTGAAACTACCCGCAGTATGGGGTTAGCCTACTAGTAAGATAGCAAAAGAAGTAATTGTTACATTATTTTGACTCGTACTAAAATTTTCAGGACTTGCAAAGTCCGAGTACGAGTCAAAATAATTGAACCACGTAGTTTATTCTGTATCAAAAATTATTCTTTATTAATTATTCTTTATTCATGATGAGTAATGTACCTCGGCTAACAACGATCGTTCTATTTCCAATTTTTGCCAGTTTGTTGCTTCCAATCCTTCCTCGTGATGGAAACAGAATCATTCGATGGTATACTCTGGGCATCTGCATTTTGGAATTTTCGCTGATTACTTATATCCTTCATTGCCACTTCCAATTTGATTTTCAATCTATCCAGTTACTAGAGATATTCAGCTGGATAAACTCTATCAATTTCCATTGGATAGTAGGTCTCGACGGACTTTCCATGAGTCTCGTTTTACTTACGGGTTTTGTAACTACTTTGGCAACCTTAGCGGCTTGGCCAATCACTCGTAATACACGGCTATTCTATTTTTTGATGCTAGTTACGTATAGCGGTCAAATTGGGTTGTTTGTTTCCCGCGATATCTTGCTCTTTTTCTTCATGTGGGAGCTGGAACTAATTCCAGTCTATTTACTTCTATGCTTATGGGGCGGGAAGAGACGTTTATATTCAGCCACAAAATTTGTTTTATATACAGCTGGCGGCTCCATCTTTCTTTTGGTAGCAGCCTTAACCACGAGTTTTTATGGAAACGAAGTACCCTCTTTTGCTATTCAAGCTTTAATGGGTAAGTCATACCCCATCTCGTTAGAAATTGCTCTCTACTTAGGCTTTTTAATTGCCTATGCGGTGAAGTTGCCAATATTTCCCTTTCATACCTGGCTACCCGACACTCATGGAGAAGCACATTATAGCACATGCATGTTACTAGCTGGGGTATTATTAAAGATGGGAGGATATGGGCTTATTCGGATCAATTTAGAGCTACTTATTCATGCCCATCTTTTCCTTCGATCATGGTTGATATTGTTCGGATCAATTCAAATTGTATATGCTTCTTTAGTTTCCATGAGTCAGCGTAATCTCAAAAGAAGGATAGCCTACTCGTCAATTTCCCATATGGGTTTTGTAGCTATCGGAATTGGTTCCTTGACAGACGCGGGTATTAACGGAGCCATGTTGCAGATGATATCGCACGGCTTAATTGGCGCGGCATTATTCTTTCTCGCAGGTACTTGCTATGACAGAACGCGTACTGCGTTTCTTGATGAATTAGGGGGAATAGCAATCCCGATGCCTAAACTATTTACCACGTTTACTACATTCTCGCTGGCATCTCTTGCACTACCAGGAATGAGCGGTTTCGTATCTGAGTTGTTGGTATTTTTAGGAGTTATTACCAACAAGCAATACTCATTTTTATTTAAGGCAGCAATTACAGTGTTGGAGGCAACTGGTACAGTATTGGCTTCCATCTACTTGTTATCTATGTTACGCCGAATGTTTTATGGTTACCGGTTGTCCAATGAATCAAATCCTTATTTAATTGATCTTGGTCCAAGGGAAGTATTTACCTCGACCTGTTTCTTTTTACCAATACTAGGTATCGGTTCATATCCAAGTTTAATTCTATCTTTATGGAATGGTGAGGTTCTCTCAATACTCCTTTCATATTCAGCTATGAAGTAAAGGTATAATAAAGGTTTGATTTAAATAGATTACATCTAAACTTTATCATTTATAAAAAAAAAATTGATACAAAAAAGCTATTTTTTCTTTTCTGATTTTGACTAACTAGTAAAGCTCGCCAATCCTAGTTGCATCAGCAATACTTAACTTATGTATGCTCATCACTTCTCAATCGTTTATGCCTATAACTGCGGGGACAAAGTAAAATAAAATAAACTGGGATAGAGAAACAAAAACAGACAAACAAGTAGATGCAGTTAGTTATTATTTATCTATTAAATGTTTGTTTTTGCCCCCCCCCCCTTTTTGTAATTATTTTATCCTATTCATTTTAATTCTGTTTATTTGATGAAACCTAAAACTCGACAAATCAACTATTTTCTATTTCTGTTTCATTAAATTTCAATCTTGTTTTATATCATCCATCCGTAGTTATGTAATCCGATTCCCAACAAGTTCACTCCCAAGAAACAAATCCGAACTAAAAAAAAACCAGTTGATGCTGCCGTAGCTGGTCCCTCTCCCATCCACCTATTAATTATCCTGGTGTGAAGATAAATAGCGTGTATTGGCCAAGTTACTAGCGCCCAGGTCTCTTTGGGGTCCCAGCTCCGATAAGATCCCCAAGCTTCGTTAGCCCATACCGCTCCGGAAAGTATACCAATGGTTAATAAAGAGAACCCTGAACTTATAATTTGATAAGACCATCTATCTAATCGATTAATTAATTGACATTTTTTCAAATTTGGGGATAGTGGATAAAGAAAACTCCGTACATCAGTTCCGGTAAAAGTATTCAACTTTGATGAAGTATTATAGCAATTGCGTCTTAAGTCTAATACGCAGTAATTTTTCACATCACTGTAATAAATACTTGATGAAGATATTGCCAACAAAGATCCACACAGCAAGGTTGCATAACTCAATAGCATTGTAGTTACATGCGTCATCAACCAATGAGACTGCAAAGCAGGTACTAATGGCGTGGATTGCTGCATCCCTTCAGGAAGGCCTAAAGTAGCGAAAGCATGAGTCAGCATAGCACTCGGCGCTATAATTGCACCCGACAACCCATTCTGATTCTTGAATTCTAATAGTACGTACAATAAAGAGAAACTCCATGAAGGAAACATCGACGACTCGTACAGATTGCTTACTGGTAAATGCTTAGTTTGAAACCAGCGGATTACTAAGAACTCTGTCGTACAGAGGAAAGCAATTGTCATACCCTTCCTGCTAAGTCTATTTGACTTATCAAAATCATGAAATAAATCTGTTAGATTTAGCAAAGTAGTAGAAAAGAGCATCAAAAACGAAATATGGATAAAAGCGCGTTCCATATAGATATAAATCGTGATAAAGAAAGACTAGTAAATTAATACAATTTGATTTGATCAGTTTCAAGTGAATTACTCCCTAATTAATACCCCTTCTTTCTTTTTTTAAGGGGATAATATTATGGCTTTTACAACTTCAATAGAAACTAGTCCTTAACTCTTATTGATTTCAATAAGCATATTGAACCAAATATTATAGATAGATATATTACGTAAATAGTTATTGACTTAACTATAGATCTTTTATTTTCTAGCTATCACACAATAAATAAAAGTTGGAGAATTTTGGAATACCGCTACTCGGATTCGAACCGAGATGCTCTAGCACTGCTTCCTAAGAGCAGCGTGTCTACCTGTTTCACCATAGCGGCTTTTTATGAAGAAAAGATAAATAGAGAAGGCATAGGCATTTTATATCAGTTTGGGTTGGCATGTCAACGTTTACTTGTACGATATCTAGCCAAAGCAGAAGGATAAGCAAAAGTCTATCTCTTGAAATAGATTGCTAAAACAGCTGCAAGATAAATTCCACAAACGGTTTATGAAACAACGATAATGTTAGTACTAGTATGTAACGTTATAGATCCATCTAAATATATCTATATTTAGATATATTTAGATATATATGTATAAACATGCAACGGGATATAGCACAGTTTGGTAGCGCGCCATCTTGGGGTGATGGAGGTCACAGGTTCGAATCCTGTTATTCCGAATGGAGAGACAGTTACTACATAGATAAAAGACTACTAATTGCAAGTTTGGTGCTTCTCTAAGCAATCAATTGATGAACTGAAATGCGGTTAGGTATAGACGGAGAAGGGCTTGTTACCCCGAACTACGTAGGAGAAACTCCGAAAGAAAAATAAGCAAAGAATAAGAAGTTTCAACTTATTTCCCTTTGGAATCATTTGTTTCCCTTTTGCCAATACTTTGAAAAAATATCCCCTGCTTTTTACTTCGTTACCTTAATATTAAGGTGTCTTCATTTATCGATATAAAGTAATAGCTACCAATTAAATAACTATTCACCTCTTTAAGAACAAAACAAACCTGTTTCAGTTTTTACCCTGTTGGCTGTTAAACTCAACATTCATCAATTGAAGTTACTTACGTAATAAGTTATTAAATAATTACCAACGATTGTTGAAGTAGTCAAACAAAAGACCTTGTATTCTTGTTGAAGTATTACATAAAAGTAGATTCTTTGTTAATCTTGTTAATCTTAACTCTATTAATACTGGTCGGTTTAATAGTTCTCCTCTGCTGCCTCGAAGTTTTTCATCTAATCATTTACTATATCTTTAGATATGTAGTATATATACGTTATTTAAGCATAATGATAAAGAAGATAATCCTAATCTTTTTGCGAATCTTTTCCCCCTGTTACTTCCTTTGTTATATAGTAAAAACTTGTTGAACGTCCAGTTAAAACAGATTGGGCCAAGGAAAAAGCCACTGATGCTACTTTTGCAGGTCTATCTTTCCATGCGCGGTTACGAATTCTTTTTTTCGATCCGGAAACTCGTTTTTTAGGTACTGCCATATATCTATTATCTTTTGCAATTAATTTAAAACTATGTTGATACATATCAATAGAATTGATATAATGGAAAAATAATTAAATAAAGATGAGCAGGAACGGAGAGAAGTGAAAAAAGGAAAAGCTCTAAGCTGTACACTACTACGTCGATATATATATATATATATATATATTGACTCAATATAAAAAACAGGCTAAGATCTGTTTAGATTTTCACCGGCAAAATGAATGGAATCAACGACGAATCGAGTCATTTTTTCTCTATATCCAAAAGTTCGTCAGTTTTTCGTCTTAGACTGAATCCGTTGTATCACCAGTTTTTTCTCGAAACAACCATGTAAGATTCTGCCTTTGACAGCTGCATCATCTAGCCACGGATAGCCCAAATTGACGCTAGATCCATGACGAATAAGTAAAACCCGATTTATCGATATTTTTTCATTGGGCGTCAACGTGTGTTGAACCGGGGCGAGGTGCCGAACATCGTAGAATCTTCCCTGTTCCACTCGGAGTTGTTTACCACCAACGTCAATTATTGCATATTTGTTCATCCTAATTTTGTCTTTTTATCTATCAATTTTTATTTTTTAATCTTTAATACTAAAGAACAATGAGGGCGTGATTTGTAAAAGTATTCTGATTCGAATTATCTGATTTGAATAAGTATCAAGGACATCTTTAAATATTGTCAAGTTTTTTGCATATTTTTTTAAAATGAAACTAAAAATTGTATGGTTGTAGTTCTTCTTCTAACTAAAAATTAATTAAATTATTCGTACATGTACATATATATATTCTATTTCATATTGTTCCCAGAGTTTTATTTTTGACTCCTAATTAAAAGAAGTTGAAAAAACTAACGAATTTAACTTAGATTTAATAAGCCCGTGGAACTATCAAATAAATATGCTTGTATTATCCCTCTGTGTCCGTTGGTAGCCTCTTGCTTAACTGGATCTTTTTCGTTCTTTTTTCCAAAAGCAACAAGAAGCTTACGACGCTTATGCGCTGCTTCCAATATATTTTCATTAGTTATCGCTATGTTTGTCTCCTTCGCCTTATTTTGGAGACAGGCTGTGACTCACTCTATCCAGCAGTATTTGTGGGCTTGGATTCCAAAAAGTGATTTCCGTTTAAAGATAGGTCTTCTGGTTGATCCGCTTACTCTTGTCATGTCAATATTAGTTACTACCGTGGGTATTTCAGTAATGGTTTACAGCGATAGTTACATGTGTCATGACTAGGGATACACAAGGTTTTATGCTTATTTAAGTCTGTTTACGGCATCAATGTTGGGGTTAGTTTTCAGTCCCAATCTGGTACAAATTTACGTATTTTGGGAATTGGTTGGAATGTGTTCTTACTTGTTAATAGGTTTCTGGTTTGCGAGATCGAGTGCTGCAAATGCTTGTCAGAAAGCTTTTGTTACGAACCGCTTAGGGGATTTTGGGTTGCTGTTGGGTTTATTAGGGATTTACTGGATAACTGGTAGTTTTGAGATTTATGAATCGTGTGATTGATTTATCGAATTAACCAGCAAAGGAGTCGTCAATCCGGTATTTGCTAATACAGTAGCTCTTTTACTCTTTTTAGGTCCGGTTTCCAAGTCTGCTCAGTTTCCACTTCATATATGGTTACCAGATGCTATGGAGGGACCCACGCCTATCTCGGCTCTTATTCACGCAGCTACTATGGTGGCCGCCGGGATTTTCTTCATAGCTCGAATTTTCGATCTTATTTCGACGTTGCCTCCAGTCATGTCTACTATCTCTTGGGTAGGTGGAGTAACAACCCTGTCAGGTGCCACATTAGCTCTCGCTCAAAAAGACCTAAAAAGGGGTCTGGCTTACTCGACCATGTCCCAGTTAGGATATATGGTACCAGCTTTGGGTATCGGTGCTTCCCAATCTGCTTTGTTTCATCTCATTACTCATGCTTATTCAAAAGCTTTGCCCTTTTTGGGTTCTGGTTCAGTTATTCATTCTATGGAAAAAGTGGTTGGATACTCCCCTGCTAAAAGTCAAAATATGTTTCTAATGGGTGGTTTGCGAAAACGTATGCCAATTACTGGAATTACTTTTCTTTTGGGCACTCTTTCCTTATGTGGCATACCCCCACTATCTTGTTTTTGGTCTAAGGATCAAATTATTAAAGAGAGTTGGTTGCACTCTCCCCACCTCGGATTAATAGCTTCTGCTACAGCAGGACTTACCGCGTTTTATATGTTTCGTATCTACCTCTTAACATTTGAGGGAAATTTTCGTGCTAATCAAGCAACTTACATTGATTTCGATACCTTTTTTCCATCTGAATATATTATTAGTTCTTGGGGTAGGGCTCAACCGAACTCACTTACTAGACAAACAAGTAATAATCTTATATCTAAAATAGATATTAAACGAGAAGATTTTGGAGAAGTAACAAATTTTGTGACTGTACCTATCTCTGGAAGAGGTCGATTTAATAAAGGAGCAATTCAAGCTTATTCTGAGCAAAAATTGCTATATCCCCAAGAATCAGATTTTTCTATGGTGTTATCTCTAACTATTTTGGCCATACCCACTGTATTTGGTGGATTGATAGGAATTGATTCAATTCAAAAAGGAAATGGTCTAAACCTCCTGTTTGATTGGCTTATTTCTATCTTGTCTTTTACCGAAGATAATAAACAAATTGAAAAGTTGACAGAAACATTAATTGACTCAATCCCTGCCTTGAGTTTATCTATTATTGGGCTATCAATTTCTCTCAAAGTTTATGGCCAAGTTGATAAATATGTTGATACAAAATTTAATGAAAAGTTAAAAAATAGAAAACTATTAAATACTTTCTTATTTTTTGTCAGAGATTGGTCTACAAGTCGAGGTTATATTGATTATTTCTATAATATCTACTTCGTGCGCAGCATAACCTTAATAGGCAAGTTTATCTTGCATCTTGATCAATGGGTAATTGATGGATTTATCAACGGAACTGGCGCATCAAACCTTTTTGGTGGAGAAAGTATACGACACATAAAAAGTGGAAGAATACCCCAATATCTATTGGGGTTAATTATTGGAACTATTTTGTCGTTGCAGCTAGTTGTTGTTATTAGATGAGGGCGTCGACAGTGTCGATAATTACAATAATGTTTATATTTTATACCCCCAAGGGGGGCAGGGGGGGGGAGCTATAGAGACAATCTAGTGATATTGTTAACAATGTCGACATTTTCTATTCCAGTTAAGAAGAGCAGGAGTAAGGATATAGCTACAGATACAATCTAGTTATCGTTAGATTGTATCTGTAGCTATAGTTTCAATCTAAGGATAGGAGCTATCAACATTGTTAACACTATTAACAGTTTTAATAATGTTGATAGCTCCTATCCTGGTGGAAAAGGGCCGTCAGTCTTTGCGTTCCATCGGGATCTCTAAACCCAGGAAGAGCCTGCTGTGCTCTCGCAGCGACGCGTCCAGCCGGCCTAGAGTGTCTAAGCAGCTGGATCGGCGAGTTAGGTAAACAATACCGTCGTTCTCCAGGCTCACGGGGATGCTTAGCCGCTCCCGTTCCAAAGAGAAGACGAGGTACATTAGGAGAACCACTTCATGGGAGGCCAGTATGCGCGAGGTGAGCAATCCGTTATGATATAGGCTGCGGGGCCTCCCCGCCCCTATCACTGTCAGCACTATCGAAACTATCGGCGCTATCGGCTCCGTAAACACCTATGACACTTAGGACGCTATTGGCACCGTCAGCACTGTTCCCCTCGGCTCCTCTGTGCCTATCCGCTGCTGTTATATCGTCCTCACTATCGCTCCCAGCGCTCGTCTCGCAGCCCCCTTGCTCCCATTCCCTCTTGTCATCCTTAAAGCCAGGCCAGGGGTCCGTGTCCATAAGATGTCTCATCGATTCCGTTATCCTGTTCCCTCTTATAGGCTCCCCGTGCCCGAGCCCAAGGCCTCTCACGACTCTCCCCGCCGATCTTCTCCTGACAACTACGTCACGGTACCCTTGCGATCTTACAAAGTCGTCCAGGGCACCCCCGAACTGATTGAACGCAATAGGATCTATCCCGTGTGCATCCGCGTAGAGGACATAGTTTTCGTATAGAGAGCCCGGCGGCGGCACCTTCTTTGCACCCAGCGCGATCTCTGCCCCCGGCAGATATCTAACACTATGGTTTACCCATTCTATAAGCCCCGAACAGTCCGCACCTCCTCCCGTTAGCTCGTTAAGAGCCTCAACGCAGTGGCCTATCCTGGTCCTCTCGGGCGGCATCCCTAGTGCCCAGGTAACGAGGCCACTCGCGTCTTTACTAATCTTCTCAAACGGGAAGGGGTCGCGCCGCAACACGGTCCTTGGGGTATGTATAAAGAGGAAGCGCCTTCTCCCCCCGCTAGATCGGTCAACATCTGGCCACCTCCAGTTGGCCGTAAACATAGAGTGGGCGTTGGCCTTTGCCGACACTGCGGGCCTGCCCTTTGCCTCCACCGTTACCCTCTCGTTAGACAGCATCTTCTTTAGTATGCTGGCGGCTGCACTGCTTGGCTGCCGCGTCACGTCCGGAAACAGGATAAGGCTCTTATTCTCTACGAGCGTCAATTCGAACCGGTTAGTGATCCGGGTGACGTCTAGGGTCTCACATCTGCCCCCCAGGATGTACTCCAGGAGCTGTGTTAGGGTCGACTTCCCCGTGGCCCCGGGCCCCCACAAGAATAAGCTAAACTGCTCTCGAGTGTCTAGCGTGAACACCAATCGAAGAAAAGCCCTCAACAGATTTAGCTTTAATGCGTCCCCATCCATTAGCGTAAGCAGAAACCTCTTCTGAACAAGGGTGAGCGATGTACACAAATCGAGGTCGATATTTGCGTAGCTCGTGCAGACCCATAGAGGGCTGGGCGGGATTAGCTGTGGCTCCGGCTCGTGTGGGACGAGTATACCGTTAAGGAAGGGTAGGCCAGGCTCCACCGTTCTTGTCTTCTTAAGCAGGCGGCGCAGGCGCTCTTCCACAGACTTCAGGAACCCCTGAGAGCTCATCCTCCTCTTCTGGGGTCGCGTAAACGAGGCCCCTAATCTCCTTATATCATCCTCTATCCTATTTAAGATCTCGTAAGCCCACCCGGGGGGGCTATCCCACCGCTCATCCTTGTACTCATACCACTGCTCGTCTGGGAGCAGATAGATCCAGACGTCTCTGAACCGGCTGGCCAGCATCAGCCCTACGCGTGCGTCCAGCTCGAGATCGGGATCAGTGGTGCCAGCCACCCCGCCGGCTTTGCTCTCTGTTCGCTTCTCTAGTATGCCTCTCAGATCACGCACCTTGTCCTCTTCCATGGGAGGGTCACAGAGATAGCGTGCTAAGAACAGCAGCGTTTCTTCTTCTATAAACTGGCCAGACATAACCTGCTCATAAAGAGTGTTCCAACGAGACCCCTCCCTTATTGGCACTTTTACCTCATTGGCCCCGCCTCCTTGCGCGGGATGAAGGGGCGGAGGGAACGTGCCCAAATCGGGCAAGGATGTCCGGTGGGATACCCTACGGCCGGGGCCCATTATGGTTATCCTGCCTCTCCGGAAGTACTCTACACGGACGCCTGCCGAGCACAGGCTGCTCCTTGCTGCTCCAACTGGCAGCCCTCTGCCCCAGATATGGAGGCCACCCGAGGGTGTACTCTCCGTGATAAAGGGGTGGTCTTCCCCAAGGTATGCTTGAATGGCACGCGCAACAAGGCTATCGTCCACGTCTATAATACTCACTCCCTCAGGGAGTGACTCTACATCTAAGCCTATGGAACACCCCGGGAACGGGGCCCTCACCGCTCTCTTCTCTACAAGATCCTCTAACGTGACTCTCAACCGCTTGCCCGCCGGTAAGCGCCGTTTCCCCCTCTGATAATAGAGGTGGCACCCACTGCTGAGCAGGTCATGGATCAGCTCAGCCTCCGGCGTTGACAGCGGGATAGCGCTTGAATCAAGCAGCTCCGCATCCGCATCATATACCATCCCTCTTATTGACCTCCGTAATCTGGCTTATCTTGTTACCGTTAGTTGAATCCCAAGCAAAAGGCTGCTGAAAACTGAATAGGAGCGAACTTTACACGCCGCTTCGGGTCCTGTCGCCGTGCCTTCCTCTCTTCTTCAGGTATCTTTACGTACCGCAGGACCATATCATGCTGCTCGTCCGGGCTGCCCTCTTGGAACGGGAACGTCATAGGGGTTACGAGAGCGCTCTCAAGCATCTGGGCCTGGCCAATAATGCCGGGGACGTCCAGTTCGGGGCGGTCGAACTGGTCATAGGCCTCGGCAACTCCTCGGAGGCAAAATGTCTTTGTTGCCTTTGTTCCATAGTTTGGGATTAGGCTAACCTCAAAGGTCTTGTCGGGGTTCTGAGGCCCCTTTCTTTTGCTTTTGGGGGTAAATCCACACTTTTATTTTATAAAGGATCTATTCCAAGAGTGATATTAAGAAGCTCTTTTGCAAAAGAGATCCCTATGGAATAAGCTATTGCTTCTTATCAATCTTCTTTCTAAGCAGAAAGACTAATATAGGAAATGGCCTTAAGTCCCTTAACTATTTGAGTTGCTACAACAGAATTATTTCTATCAGTAGAAGGAAGATCTATATCTTCCTTCTACTGATTTGGCTCCTAATTCTATTGCTAGAGATCTAGACAGAATGGAGGGTATCTAAGATCTGTTCTATGAACTTTCGCGAAGAAATTGTTTCGTAGTTCGATCCGTTGACACCCCACCAAACCAGAAGGGGTTGAATAGATAGTAATAAATTTCAAGCAACATATTATAGATAATAAAATCCGGAACTGGGCAACAGTTTCGCCTCATCCATTTGTTTCTATGAACCAGAAGCCTAAACCGAATAAATCGCTCTGGAAAATCTTCTGCTACCACGTAGGAATCAAAGCGAGCGGGATTAAATGTCTGCGGATATTGCAGATGTATATCCATAAAAGAGGTCTCTTTGACGTATTCGGAATCTCGCTCCTCTTCATCCAAAGGTAGATTGTTGCACCGCTTAATAGATGAGTCAGGTTTCAATTTCGGATTATCTTCACTATAGAGAAAGAAGTTTTTAATCTTTTTATTTGACATCTTATTAAGGTGCTGCCTTCTCATACCGTAAATAGTGTAAAGCCGCCGCGCCTGCTTTTTCGTCGGCAACAATCTGCGGCGCGAGGTAGGAATATTAGGATCTGGTTGGAACAGAAGCATGGGGTCCCAGATGAAGCGCCCCCCGAAAAGTCGAGTCGTTTCATCTAATCGATTACAGTGTGTTTCATATTCATTAGATGAGTCGCCGGATATTCCCAAATCGAGAAATTGCTCGCGTAGCAACATATTATCCAACCGGTTTTCCAATCTTTTAATCAATTTATCTGTCACATTAGTCGCAGATTTTTCGAAACTAAATAGATATCCGCTTTTCCCACACCATTTACTTTTGTCACCCTTAATCATATTGAATTCGAAATCTTGTTGGGGTATATAATTCCGATTTTGGTAAAGGAGAATCAGATTATACAAATGATTGGGTTCAGATGATACCCTCATCAATTCATAAGCCCCGCTTCGCAGGAAACGGAGACGCCAAGCCTTACGGGACCAAGTGATCTCGCGCGACACTTCCGTCGGACTTGAGTTTCTTAGCTCGGGTGACTGTTGCAGTTCGAAGTCGGTTAGACGGCTAAATCCCCCCCTTCTCATAAATTTAGAAGAAAGACCTGTAGGGGTTACACCTGAACAATACTTGGGTTTACCGATAGGAACGTAAAAGGAAAGACTACTACTGCGTTGACTTTCGCCTTTACAAATTTCTGAACGTGAGAAATTAGTCGAGAGGTTTTCCAGTACACCACAAGCTAGGTTCAAGTCATTCTCTACGAGTTTGTCAATAACAATGAAATTCTCTTTATTTCTCATATCCATTTGGAACGAATCGCGAGCTACTAATCCAGCTAGTATCCCTAGGATATGCGAAAATAGAGTGAATTCATTAAATGTTGACTCGGTTATTGAAGGTTCCACATACCAGTTAGACAAATAATAAAATCGCATTTTTAACGCGTTACGGCCAATACCCATATATGTATTCGTGAAATAAGTATCTATCAAACTATTCTTTGAAGTAACTTCCTCTATCTCGTGAGAAGAGATTTCCCATTCAGAACCGGATTCTATCCCATTGCCCATATCACTAGCAGCCGAATGTTGTCTATGCAAAGCTAATTCAATTGCGTCGCTACATATAATCTTACTTCTTTTGGAAGTACCTATTAATAACGCCCCATTAGCAAGAAGGAATAGATCTCGTTTACTATAACCCGTAGTTCCAGACCCAGTACCTTCAATAATAGAAAGGGGCGTATTAGCCTCCATTTCGCAACCTTTGATACGTAATAGAATTGATAATTCTTTCTGACGTTGATACCCGTTAGATTTTCGAAAATTTATTAATTAGTTTAACCGGTTCGGAGCTACTGGAGCTGGATCTATCCTCGCAGGTACGTGAGTCGTAGCGATAACAACATTCTTGCGGATGTTGGAATTGCCGCGCCTGTCACCAATACTTCTCAATATTTGGCAAAGTAAGAATTTGGGATCAGCTTCTAGCTTATGATACGAACGATGAATATTCAATTCATGAATATCTTGAATCCATAGTGTACAGGGAGACATCTCTTTCGCCATTTCAAAAACGAAAGTTAATCGGTGTACGCTTTCTTTCGAAATGAAATTTCCACGTACATTATTAAAGAAGGATCGGTTGTATATCAGCTTTTTCAGTGGTAGTTTCACCACTGGAAAGTAGGAATCGAATGCTACATCTCTAATAATGGAAGATCGGCCAGTTTCTATGGGTCCTACTAGCAAAATCCCTTTAGATGGTAATAATCCCGATTGGAGTGAGATAGGTATGTCATGACATGGCATATTTAGTAGACTGCCTCTTCGTCTTGTTGTTACTGAAAATAGAATATTTCTCTCGAGGGCGGAAAAGGCCCACTTCTCCGCAGGATCCAACTTACGGATCTTGTGAGTCAATAGATCATTTTGCCAGAATTGTCGTAAGTATGCCAAAACATTAGATCTTTCTTGTGGATAAGGTTCATGAAAAATCTCGTTGCTCAATAAATCATAATTGGAATTCAATTTCGACACATACCTATAAAGAATCTTATTCGTCACTAAATGCTGAGTCAGTAGTTCTTTCTTACTATCTAGGATATCGGAGCTTTCTTCATGAAACATCCATGAATTGAGTTCATCTTTTACAAAGAGGAAAAAGATTATATTATTTATATAATTCAAGAATCTATTCAAAGAATGGATTAGTAGATCTCTTGTTGACATTTAGCTTGTCGAAGGGGAATGCATTACCTCTTTCAAATAGGATCCACGCGTTGGGTCTGTCAAATATTCAATAGTATTGAAACGTTTCCATGAATGAAAGGAATTGGAACCCGAAACGGCAGACAAGGGGTGTTTGAATAATGCAAGAACAATTAATACTGAAAAAATGAAGTAATAAAAGATAGACCTGTTGGAAAATTGAGATACTGACCATCCCCCCGAATGTAGAATCTCCGCTTCATCAGGAATTTCTTCGAAAATGAGAAGACCTATCTCGGATACTATAGTATTGATGGAATCGTTGTCGAATCTCAATCCTAGGCTTTGCAGTCTTTGGAATAAGTAGGCTTTCGCGCCATCCACTACATCCTCAGCAATTCTTTTAGAGATTCTAGGAAAATTATGATTTGAGTCATAACTTATTTTAAGTACTGTTTCTGGATATGTTTTTCTAATCAGATCGTAGAAGTATCTCCACCAGGTGGGGGTAAAAAACCAAGGTATGTAATCTCTAAATAAGATCCATTTTTCACCGATATTATCTTTCCAAAAGATCCAAGAGATCTTATATCTGTTCAAATCTTTTAATAATTCATTGAAATTGATAGAGTGGAATGCACGAGTAGCCTCCTTCCGGATAGATTGATCCGCAAAGTCTGTATCTGCAATCTCCTTTCCGATTGATTCTGCTAGAGATCTCGATGTTACATCGCTGCATAGTGGGAGTCTTAGCGACCAATAAGACGTTTCCAATTCTTCCGGTTCCCATAAATACTTAATAGACAAATTCTTTTGATAGACTCGATCCAATACCAGATTCTTGAGACAAGGTTGGGGTCGCCGATCCGACGATGAATCGGAGTTTATCGACGTCTTCTCCAAATAAACCCCACCGCTACTGCACGAATATAGAGATGATTCTATCGTTTCACGAGGAGATAAGTTCAAACTCGCCAGTAACCTCTTCAGATCCGAAATAGAATTAAAGAGTCCATCTGAATGAGTTACTAATGCTGTGGATTCGTGCAGATTAGACAAAATAGATTGAATTGGTGTGAGTGCGTGACCAGCAACTTCCTCCGCTGTTTGTTTCGATAAATTGGATGACAACGAATCCAACAGTTGGGGATGAATAAATGAGATGATATTGGATGAGATGATTTCATCTTCGGAGCCCACATAGGAGTTTTCTAAGACGTTAAGATAACTGCTGTTGCATCTCCCAAGAAAGGAATTCCTTTTGATTCTCGGAATAAAGTTGCTTCCAGCACAGTTCCGTATAGGTGAATCATCTAGAAAATTTAGTTTATCAACCTGATCAAAGATGTATCTCGAAATATTCCCACCAATATCTCTAGTTGAACCTCCACCACGGTTTAAATCATCCAGAAACAGATTCCAAGATTGCCTCCCCGTAATGGAAAAGGCATCGCTTGAAAATCCTGCTCGGATAGATTCGATACGGGGCAACCCGAGAGAAGTAGGATTCACTGCAGGTTCCAGCTCGGTCGAAGAGCCTATCGATTTCTCACTCATTAACAGTTTGGATTCAATGAATAAACTCTTTTTTCTCTCAAGAATTGTTTTGATAAAAAGTATCTGTTCATCAATGTAACCATCAAATAAACTTGATAAAAGATCAAGCTTCATGAGATCTATCTTGTTCAATTTATCGAGATCTATATCGTTCAATTTTTCGATGCAATAATCGATGGTATATATCAAAACTTTCTGGCGAGTAATCTCAGCAACAATCATTTTATAAAGAAATAAAACATTGAGAAATCGATGAAAATACTTTTTGCCCTGTTGATTGTTACTACCGAGACTGGCACCAATATTATTCAGCAATTCGTTTCTTAGTATTGATACACGGCAAATTGATTCCTCCAATTCCGTTAAGACTTCCCCGACAGGGAAAGAGGACGAATCCTCGGTCGTATTGAGCCATCTATGCGCGTTTGACTGAACATTTTTATATTCAAAAGTTTGAAAACGAATATATTCGTTCAATAGGCGCTCTGCGTTATCTTTCCATTTCAATACTCTTTATTCAGTTGCAATTCTTGTTGCACCGGCGTACCCCCCGTTCCCCGCCCAGCCATTCAACCGATATTTGATTTGGAAGAAGTATTCAGTAGATAATGCGCAGAAATAGTCATAGAAAAGAGATATGTATGTTGAGTAGAGAGGTATGACTCTACCTCGTCCATACAATCTAACTAAAGAATATATTGAATGTATGTTATCCTCTTCTTTCAATTAATTTGGAAAAGTAGTATTTTCACCTCGATTACTTATTTCTTTAGGTATACCTAAAGAGATTTGAAAATAGTTTGGAAGAATCTCATTGAGGTGTCTGCTACTCGCTAGCCCAAGTTTTTTGCCAGATATTTGAGTAAGCGGCATGTCGCCCTTCATTTTCAATGGAAATCCTTTCACAGAATTGACGCTATTATTGATGTCAATAGCTGTTGCCCCATTAGAAATCAGATCTGATTTCTCAATTATTGAGATAAATTCGATGAGTCGATTTAGTAATCCATTTCTCATTTGTGAATAAGTGTGTGGAATGGGAAATTCTTCCCCATTTTTGCCACAATCTAATCCGGATATACAGCCACGAAACGACGTCGTTTTCTCACAAGATGTAAATGAAGACAAGTTGGAAAAGGCTTCTCGCTCCGAGTAAAATCCCGATCTATCCCCCCGGTGATCTGCTGAATTTCCGGATTCAAGTAACGCCTTGTCATAGGAGTTTAATACTACGGGACTTAATGAGTCGTTTCTCAATTGTGTTGATTGTAACCGACCCAGATCTCGCTTGTTACGATTTTCCCAAAAGAATAACAGATCAAAATCACTTTGGTTGTTTTTACAAACTATCAAATAGTTATAGAATTTGAAAAACCTACTCGAATTTTGTAAAAACCTACCCCTAAAAAATGCTTGAATCCCTTCAGTCTCATCCTTGGATATATCTCTGCCAAGAAGTGAACCTCTCACTACGCAGGCCTTCCATCTACCTGAAACCAAAGGAATCATCCCATCATAGCAAACTTGCTTCTCTTTTTTTGTTGAACCTGCAAAAATGTCCTCGTTCAAACCTAAGTAGTGGGAAGCAGGTATTCTCCTCTTTCCATTCTTTTCAACATATAAAGATCTTTCGAATCGGAAAAAGCAGTCACAGGAGAAATCAACAAGGTTTTCCGCTTGTTTTTTTCTTACTCCGTCACCCCCATTAATGACTCCCGTTAATACAACATTTCTTTCGATTAACCTTTTGTCACTCAAGCAATGCATAAAGATTGGTATTGCTAGCAACATCAGCATCTCCAGGGTTATGCCACTATCTCTTTTTAGTGAATTACGCAGATTGCGTGAAAATAGTGAACTTAGAAATCACAAGTCAGATAATCTAATAAAAGGTTCATAATTGGAAGATGGACTAATTAAAAACTCTTTGAGATGTTGGTTTTTCAATGATTCGAAGAAGTGATCTAATAGACTGACTTCTATTAACTCCGAAATTTTAGATGAAAAACCCGGACTTCCTACTCTTTCTCTTGCCACCTTTTTTACCTTATTTTCTTTTTTCATATTAATTCTATGCAGTAGATACTATCTATTTCCCACATTTATTATACCAATAATCTTGAAAATTTCAAGATAGGATGGAATACATATTTCAAACGAGTCTAGTGATTTCTGTGAATAGTCGTATCCACAACTGGAATTAGATCGACAATTCTAAATTGTTATTGTCGAAGGGACCCACACATATCCCATCCATCTTAACCGCTCTTCTCTGTTCCAAGCAGAGCGATGGAATCAAATTACCCAATTGGATGGGCGAACGACGGGGATTGAACCCGCGCGTGATGGATCCACAATCCATTGCCTTGATCCACTTGGCTACGTCCGCCCCCTCTGTTGATCTGTTTGACTCCCCCCCGGACGTGAACGAGATCTATCCGTTAAGCAAGCTAGATAGGTCCTTCCTTCGGTTGATACACATACGTATTAACTGTATTTATATGACAATACAATAGAAAATCTTTGAAATAAGGAATGCACTACTTCCTTTCCGTTATTCAAAAGACAAAAGTGGGGGTTTACAAACATTCCGCAAATCAGAATAGGAAACTTCGTAATCTATTAAATTGCAGAAGGATATTGCAGATAGTTTTCAGAATTCAAGGTTGGAAACTGATAATCATGAAATTGTGAGAAGCTGTTACCTTTCTTTTTCCATTCTTTATATCGCACGAACCTTCATCTCATTGGACACCAAACCTCCCCCTCTGAAGTTGAGAGGTTTGGCATCCAGTTGTGCTGGATAACCATACGGGTGTTATCCGTTTATAGAAGGAGCTTCAACAGAAGCCAAGTCTAGGGGGAAGTTATGAGCGTTACGTTCATGCATGACTTCCATACCTAGGTTAGCGCGGTTTATGATATCAGCCCAGGTGTTTATAACACGACCTTGGCTGTCAACCACGGATTGGTTGAAGTTAAAACCATTCAAGTTGAATGCCATAGTGCTAATGCCTAAAGCGGTGAACCAAATACCTACTACAGGCCAAGCAGCTAAAAAGAAGTGCAGAGAACGAGAATTGTTGAAGCTAGCATATTGGAAGATCAAACGACCAAAATAGCCGTGAGCAGCTACGATGTTGTAGGTTTCTTCCTCTTGACCGAACTTGTAACCTGCATTAGCAGACTCATTCTCAGTTGTTTCTCTGATCAAACTAGAAGTTACCAAAGAACCATGCATAGCACTGAATAGAGAGCCGCCAAATACGCCAGCGACACCCAACATGTGGAAGGGATGCATAAGAATATTGTGCTCAGCCTGGAAGACGATCATGAAGTTGAAAGTACCAGAAATGCCTAGAGGCATACCGTCAGAGAAACTTCCTTGACCAATTGGGTAGATCAAGAAGACGGCGGCAGCAGCTGCGACAGGAGCCGAGTACGCAACAGCGATCCAAGGACGCATACCTAAACGGAAGCTTAGTTCCCATTCGCGACCCATGTAGCAAGCTACACCAAGTAGGAAGTGAAGAACGATAAGTTCGTAGGGACCACCATTGTAAAGCCATTCATCGACGGAAGCTGCTTCCCAGATTGGGTAGAAATGTAACCCAATAGCTGCAGAAGTAGGAATGATAGCACCGGAGATAATGTTGTTACCGTATAACAAAGAACCAGAAACGGGTTCGCGAATACCGTCAATATCTACAGGAGGAGCTGCGACGAAAGCAATGATGAATACAGAGGTTGCGGTTAGCAAGGTGGGAATCATTAAGACACCGAACCATCCGATGTAAAGACGGTTTTCGGTGCTGGTGATCCAGTCGCAGAAGCGACCCCATAGGCTTGCGCTTTCGCGTCGTTCTAAAGTTGCGGTCATGGTAATTTTCGGTTTTCAAGAGATAATTAGTGATTCCCCAGGCTAGTAAGCTTGTTATTCTAGAATATATCACAAAAACCTATCTGTGTCAACCAAAATTGATTGAGTCTCCAGAATTCTCCGATATGGGGGCTTCTTCCCGATATCTCAAACCATCTTTACTCCATATGATGCGCGTCCCAATCAATTTCAGATTCTGAAAAACTGGTCATGTGTCAAGCCTTTTTGCGAGGCACTCCGCAACTCTGCATTGGCCCCCCGCCCCGCTATCCTATTGGGAAGGGTCTAACAATTAACAACCTAAGGAAGAAGTAGTTGCCAATCCCCACTTGTGGCTTAGACACCCGTTATCCGTCGTTCACCCCTCACTCAACCATCTCTTCATAGTGTTTTTTGATTCCCAGATAGTTTGTGCCCCGGTTCCAACCCACAATAGATTCTTTGTGGATTGGAACGAATCCGAAACTAACGGAAATGGGCAAAAGCTTTGTTGGCTTCCGCAACTTTATGAGTCTCCTCTTTCTTCCGTATGGCATTACCGGAATTTCTGGCTGCATCCATTGATTCATCACTCGATCTTAAAGCCATACTTCGACCTGAGCGTTTTCGACACGCGATTAATGACCACCGGATAGCCGAAGCTTTTCCCTCTGCCGGTACTACTTCAACGGGAACTCGATAAGTTGATCCACCTACACGTTTGGTTTCTGTCACTACGTCGGGAGTTACCCCGCGCACCGCCTGTCGCAGAACAGACAGTGGGTTCCTATTTGTCTTTTACCTAATCCGCTTCATAGCCTGATAAAAAATATGATAAGCCAGTGATTTCTTGCCATTTTTTAGGATACGATCGACTAGCATATTTACTAATCGATTACGATAAATTGGATCTGATTCAATATTCTTATTTCTGTTCACTACACTGCTCCGATGTAACACGAGTTTACAAATCTAAATATGTCAGATTTCAATCAATTCTTTTATTTCAATGGTATCTTAGGCTACTATTTTGGCTTCTTCACTCCATATTGTAGGGTGGATCCGCCAGTTAGTCGGGGATCTCCCTCCAAACTGCACGTGCGACTTTCATCGAATACAGCTTTCCACATGATTGAATAGAAACTAAACTATTCAAATGATGTTGAACCTTTTCTTTTTTAAGATGCAAATCATATTTACTCATTGCATATTGAGTATCCGTTTTCCCCCATTCCACGGATAAAAAAAAGAATCGAAGTTTAGATATAGAAGAATAAAATCTTGCAATTCAGTTATCTTACTAGAAATGTCCGTAGGTTTATCAATCCAATCAGGAAATGTGCATAAAGCCTTCACTGAATCTCCGTGGTCGTAATCTAAACCTGTTCCAAGAGGAAAAGACGTCCCAAGATTTTCTAGGTGGGAGTCCAGGTAAAACTCAACTTACTGGAATAGAACACCTTAGACACCAAGTTGTTTCACACAAATAGATAGGTAGTAATTACTCTCTATCAATCTCTGTAGTAGCAGGCTTTAGTCCCCTTGCAATGCTGGGTCAGCTACACGTTTAACATATCAGAACAACTGATACGGAATCATTGGAATGATACAAGTTGTGACAATGTTCTGCAACGCACTAGAACGCCCTTTTTTACGATCCTTCACCCCTACAGCATCTAAAGCTCCTCTAACAATGTGATACCTAACACCGGGTAGGTCTTTTACCCTTCCGCCTCTCACGGGGACCACCGAATGTTCCTGCAAATTATGGCCAATACCTGGTATGTAAGCCGTTACCTCAAATTTGGAGGTTAATCGAACTCTCGCGACTTTACGTAGGGCAGAGTTGGGTTTTTTTGGTGTAGTCGTGGAATAGTCGACAGCTTCAACGTCACTATACGGAACCGTACGTGAGATTCCCACCTCATACGGCTCCTCGTCATTCAATTACTCCTGAGATGATAAAAGGAGTCCAAAATCCTTCCCAACTGTTTTCAACTACAAATACGAAATAGAAAGAAATTAAATCCTTTTCAATCTATTTTTAAGGCTTCGGCTTTGCGCCCCACTCATTTCCCGGATCCCGTTATTATTAATGAGCAACGCAGATAAAGAGATAAAAAGTCTATCAAATCGATGGGTAGATCTGTTAACGAGTTCCCTATTTTCGTGCAAGTAATATGATGCGGATTGAGTATGGAGGAGATTGACGAGTCGGTATCAGCTTATCCGCATCATTAATCACTTTTTGATAAGGAATCCATTTTGAGACAGTTTCGATATCTCACTCTCGTTCTTTATTTCGTTTTGACGAGGCTACCTGAGGAGGATCCGGCAACCTAACCGAACTACCCTAATAAGTAGGTGAGCTAAAATATGGAGTAGGTAAAATCCGACCACTACCTGAAGCTTGCCAGCGACGACGACGCTGAAGTAGCAATGAGAAAGAAAAACCAAGCATATATACAAAAAAAAAATAGAAATAAGTTAAGGTTAATGGGTTATTTGTTTAGCTGATTGCGGTTTAGTCAGCCTGTTCCGTCGCGAGCAACTGGTCAAGCCCCACTGCATTCTACTACCCCTCTTCCGCGAACCGAATCAGAAGTCTAGGTTCCGCGGGGAAGAGATTGTACCACAAGAGCTAGGGGAGGTCAAGCCGTTTCTGTCACCAGTTGTTACTAGCAATCCCATATATCAAGGATTAGGGGTAAGAAAGACCGAAAGTCTAACAAAGGAAGAGTTAGCACCGGCAGGGGTGAGGTGATGGTATATTAAGTATAGTTACAAGGTTACAAGAATGTTAATTAGAGGTGGAGGCAGCCTCGACTCTCTCGTAACATTCTTAGAAAGATCTTTGAAATTGAATTTGGGGACTTGCCAAACTGAAACTGCCTCCCAGTCTCTTTTTGGGTGGAGCTAAGAAAACGAATGGGCCAAGCACACTGAGCAATCTGTTATCTCCGCTAATACCCTATCTCTACAGTGTGGGACCTGTAAAAGCTATTTCGAGCAGGAGGGGAAGAGCTCCGTTTACTATCCGTATCTGCTTCTGCTTGTTTTGCTCCTTTCAATTACGCTGGGTTTTCCATGTTTCATATTGATTTCACCTTGAATGACGCATCCTAATGCCGGGAAAAATATCTTATTGGAGCTTAATTTGCTAAAACTAGATTGAGAAATGAGATGACGGATTTCGGGAAGCCATATCCCAGGCTCTGAATTTGCGAAAATCTCTATTTATCTCAGACGGGGCTTTTCTTCTCTATCTCATAAGAAAAATATCATAATAAAATAGCGAAAAGACGCCTCAAGCCGCTTACTCGTTCCTATCTCTCAATAACTGATGTGAAGGCGACCAAATCCTAGTTCCAAAGAAGATCAATCAGCCGCATCGAGATAGTTTAGTCC